AATAAGATGCCTGAATAAAGGGCTATTTTGATAGAATAGATTATATATGCTACATATTCTTATTATATATTTTAGAATTAAACTAATCTTGAGAAATCAAAATTCTCCGTGCATCATTACACCTATATATAAAGATAAGCTAAATTAAGCTGATAGGTTCATACCCTATTTATAGAAGCATAAACCTTCTTCTTTTTAATTTTTATAACTAAATCTAAGATATGATTTTTTATCATATTAATGACGAGAACCTTAATTATCCTTAGATCCAAAAATTGGATAAGAATATGAATAGGTTTAGAATTTAACTTATTATCATTCATTGGCCTTATTTCAGCTACAAAAAATAAAATAAAATCCCAAGCCATTATAATATATTTCTTAACACAAAGAATAAGAAGAATAATTCTAATCTTCAGCTTAATAATTAATTACTTTTTAATAAGAACAATTATAATAAGCCCCATCTTCAAGAGAATTATAATTATTGGGTTATTAATTAAAGTAGGAGCAGCACCTTTCCATATATGGGTCCCAGAAATTATATTTAAATTAAAATGAATAGAAGCCACTATTTTAATAACCTGACAAAAATTAGGCCCCTTGTTTATAACTAGAGCCTTATGTCAAAATAATTGAATAATATCAGTATCGATTATTTTATCCTCTATAATAGGAGCAATTGGAGGATTAAATACTACATCATTAAAAAAAATTATAGCATACTCATCAATCAGAAATATAGGATGGATACTTATATTAATCGCCCAACAAGGAAATTGGTATTTATATTGAATTGTATATTCTGTAATTGTTGCAACAATCAATAATATTTTTAATAAATGAAATTCCCTGTTCATTAATCAAATAACCATAAATACACCATCCTTATCAAGAAAATTTATCATTGCAATGTCAGTATTAAGAATAGGAGGGTTACCCCCCTTTCTAGGATTTTTGCCAAAATGAATAGTAATCCAGTCTATAATTTATAATGGAAGATTCATTATTATATTATTGATAATTATAATATCATTAATTACCTTAATCTATTATATACGAATAATTTCATCTGCACTAATATTATATTCCCCTATAATCAAATGAATATACAAAACCCCCTCAAAAATGACTCACCTAATATTTATTAATACAATATTACCCTTATTTTTAGTACTGAGATACTTATAAAGTTTTAAGTTAAGTTAATAAACTTTTAACCTTCAAAGTTAAATATATAAATTATTATAAACTTTAAACCCTAGTATAAATATACTACTCTAGATTTGCAATCTAGTATCATAAATAATTGACTACAGGGTTAAAATGATAAAGGGTTTACAACCATTAATAAATTTACAATTTATAGCCTAATAACTTCAGCCACTTTATCCTTGAATAAATGAATATTCTCAACAAACCATAAAGATATTGGCACACTATATTTTATATTTGGTATATGAGCAGGAATAGTAGGATCCTCATTAAGATGAATTATCCGAATTGAACTTGGTCAACCAGGACCATTTATTGGAGATGATCAAACGTATAATGTAATCGTAACTGCTCATGCTTTTATCATGATTTTTTTTATAGTTATACCTATTATAATTGGGGGATTTGGAAATTGACTAGTACCTTTAATAATTGGAGCCCCAGATATAGCATTCCCCCGAATAAACAATATAAGATTCTGACTTTTACCCCCCTCATTAACGCTATTAATAGTAAGAAGAATAGTAGAATCAGGAGCAGGAACAGGATGAACAGTATACCCTCCATTATCCAATTCCCTATTTCATAGAGGGCCTTCTGTAGATTTAGCAATTTTTTCACTTCACTTAGCAGGAATTTCCTCAATCTTAGGGGCAATTAATTTTATTTCTACTATCATTAATATACGACCTGAAGGGATAATCCCAGAACGCATCCCCTTATTTGTATGGTCAGTAGGAATCACTGCCCTCTTATTATTATTATCCTTACCAGTATTAGCAGGTGCAATTACTATGTTATTAACAGACCGTAATTTTAACACATCATTCTTCGACCCAACAGGGGGAGGGGACCCTGTACTATACCAACATTTATTTTGATTCTTTGGACACCCTGAAGTATATATCTTAATTTTACCCGGATTTGGATTAATTTCCCATATTATTAGACAAGAAAGTGGTAAACCAGAAACATTCGGAACACTAGGGATAATTTACGCAATAATCTCAATTGGATTATTAGGATTTATTGTATGAGCCCATCATATATTTACTGTAGGAATAGATGTAGATACACGAGCATACTTTACCTCCGCAACTATAATTATCGCTGTACCAACAGGAATTAAAATTTTTAGATGACTAGCCACAATACACGGTATTAAAATCAAATTTACCCCAAGAATATTATGAGCACTAGGATTTGTATTCCTCTTTACTATTGGAGGACTAACAGGAGTAATTCTTGCTAACTCATCAATTGATGTTATCTTACATGATACTTATTATGTAGTAGCCCACTTCCATTATGTACTATCTATAGGAGCTGTATTCGCTATTATAGGAAGATTTATCCAATGATACCCTCTATTTACAGGACTAATAATAAATGAAAAATGGCTAAAAATCCAATTCTCCATTATATTTATTGGAGTAAACACTACATTCTTCCCACAACATTTCCTAGGATTAAGAGGGATACCCCGACGATACTCTGACTACCCAGATTGCTACATGACATGAAATTCAATTTCAACAATAGGATCAACAATATCAATAATTAGAATTATTATATTTATTATAATTATATGAGAAAGAATTGTTGTGAAACGAACACCTCTAATAAAAAGAAACCTGTCCTCAAGAATTGAATGACTACAGAAAATACCTCCGGCAGAACATTCATATGCAGAATTACCCATATTAACTTCATTCTAATATGGCAGAATATTATGCAAGGGATTTAAACCCCATAAATAAAGAAGTAATCTTTTATTAGAAATAGCAACATGAAAAATAATAAGACTACAAGATGCAAAATCACCCCTTATAGAACAACTAATTTTTTTTCATGACCACACTATTATGATTTTAATCATTATCACTATAATAGTTATTTACATCATAATGATACTAAGAAAAAATATGCTCATTAACCGAACACTATTAGAGGGGCAAATAATTGAATTTACATGAACAACCCTACCCGCCATCACTTTAATCTTTATTGCACTACCATCATTACATCTACTTTATCTTATAGATGAAATTAATAACCCTATAATAACATTAAAAGCAATTGGCCATCAATGATATTGAAGATATGAATATTCAGATTTCAACAATATTGAATTTGATTCATATATAATCCCAAGAAATGAGATTAAAAATAATGAATTCCGATTACTAGAAGTAGACAACCGAGTAGTATTACCAGTAAATGTACAAATACGAGTATTAGTAACAGCCGCAGATGTCCTACATTCCTGAGCGATACCATCAATGGGAATTAAAATTGATGCTACACCAGGACGACTAAATCAGGGAGCCTTAAAGATTAACAGAACAGGCATTTCATATGGTCAATGCTCAGAAATCTGTGGAGCAAACCATAGATTCATACCCATTATAATTGAAAGAGTACCAATAAGAACTTTTATCCAGTGAATTAAGTCATTAAGTGGCTGAAGATATATAAGCGTTGGTCTCTTAAACCAAATTATAGTAAATATTACTCTTAATGAAAAAGTTAGTTTAAATAAAACATTAATTTGTCAAATTAAAGATATTATAAAATAATACTTTTTAATTCCACAAATATCCCCAATAATATGAGAATATCTATTCATATTAACTTGCAGTATAATTATATTAATAAACATTAAAATTTTTTGATATAAAATAGAATTTAAGCCAAAAATCAACAAAAAAATAAGCATTCACCAAAAAAACTGAAAATGATAACAAACCTATTTTCAACCTTTGACCCAAGAACTTCAATAAGATCATCAATAAACTGAATAAGATGTATATTATGAATATTAATTTTACCCACACCCTTATGAATAACACCCAATCGCATTATAATAATTACTAGAATAATACTAAATAACCTCCATAAAGAATTCAAAACACTTATAGGAGAAAGGATTAAAGGTAGAACAATATTAATAATTTCAATATTCATATTCATTTTAATAAACAATTCCATAGGATTAATACCATACATCTTCACAAGAACAAGACACCTATCAGTAACTCTATCAATAGCACTACCTTTATGAATTAGATTAATATTATTCGGCTGAATTAATAAAACCAACCACATATTTAGACACTTAATCCCTACAGGAACACCAACGATATTAATACCATTTATAGTAATTATCGAAACAATAAGCAACATCATCCGACCAGGAGCTCTAGCAGTACGATTAACAGCAAATATAATCGCAGGGCACCTATTAATAAGATTAATAGGAAATAGAATAAATGAACCCTCAAGAATAATACCATTAATTATAGTAGCACAAATAATATTGATAAGATTCGAAATAGCAGTAGCAGTAATCCAAGCATATGTATTTTCAGTATTAAGAACTCTATACTCTAGAGAAATTTAAACAATGAAAATTAATAACCATCCTTATCATCTAGTAGATAATAGACCATGACCATTAACAGGATCAATTGGGGCTATAACATTAACATCAGGAACAGTACTATGAATAAATAAAAACGAAAAATACCTAATAACACTAGGAATAATTATTATTATATTAACAATATTTCAATGATGACGAGACATTATCCGAGAAGGAACATTTCAAGGTAAACATACTACAAAAGTAGTTAAAGGATTAAAGCTAGGAATAATTTTATTCATTGTATCAGAAGTATTCTTCTTCATCTCATTTTTCTGAAGATTTTTTCACAGAAGATTAGCCCCAACTGTCGAAATTGGAATAACATGACCCCCAAAAGGAATTCAAACCTTCAACCCTATAGAAATTCCACTCCTTAATACCATAATTTTATTATGCTCAGGAATATCAGTAACATGAGCACACCACAGAATCATAAATGGACTCCACTCACAAACAAGAAAAGCACTAACAATAACAATCATACTGGGAATAATCTTTACTATATTACAAGGGTATGAATACATAGAATCAAAATTCTGTATTAGAGACTCTGTATATGGATCATGCTTTTACATAACAACGGGATTCCACGGGATCCATGTAATCATTGGAACTATTTTCCTATTAGTATGCCTAATCCGACATATAAAATGCCACTTCTCAAAAACCCATCACGTAGGATTTGAATCAGCAGTATGATACTGACACTTCGTAGATGTAGTATGAATTTTCCTTTATATCTCAATCTACTGATGAGGAAGATAACTTTTTTATTATAAATATTATATTTGACTTCCAATCAAATGATCTTGAATAATAAATTCAAGAAAAAGTAATCATAAAAGTCATAATCATAATAATAACATCAATAATTATATCAGCCACTATTATAGCAATATGCACAGTAATATCAAAAAAGAGCTATATAGATCGAGAAAAAATAACCCCCTTCGAATGTGGGTTTGACCCCAAATCATCAGCCCGAACCCCCTTCTCCATCCAATTCTTCCTAATCACAATTTTATTCTTAATTTTTGACATTGAAATTATTATTATTATACCCATAGTATTAACTATAAAAATTAGAAACAAAATTATATGAGCATGAACAGTAACAGTATTCATAATCATCCTAATTGTAGGACTATTTTATGAATGAAAAACAAACATACTAGAATGATCATAGGGAATGTAGTTATTAATAACATTTAATTTGCAATTAAAAAGAACTAAATTTAAGTCTTTCTCAAAGATATTGAAGTAAAAATTTTACATTTAGTTTCGACCTAAAATTAGAATAAACAAATTCCTTATCTTTAATTGAAGCCAAAATCCATGAGGCATTTCATTGTTAATGAAATTAATGATAATTAAAAATCCAATTAAAAGAGAATGTTGAATCTAAAAGGAGCTGCTAACTAACTTTTAAAGTGGTTAAATTCCATTTTTCTCTTAACTTATATAGTTTATATAAAACACTTCATTTTCAATGAAAAAAAAGATAGTCTTATAAGTTGTTAACATTTGGAGAGAATTAAACTCATATCAGTAACTTCAACACTAAACTTTAACTTAAGATATCCAAATTAAATAATTAACATAAAAGTTATAAAGAGGAAAATAATAAAAATTACCCTAAAACCATTATTCTGTAAAAAAATATTTAACTTACTCAAAAAAATAATATAATAAGACAAAGAACAAGAAACTAAATACTCCCCCCAACCTAAATCAATTGAATCATAAAACTTTAAAGATAAAGGTAATAAACTATTAGCAACAAACAAAGTTCTAAAATCAGGTAAAAATCACATATTAGTTAAAAAATAATCCACAAAAGTAAAATCCAAAGAGTAATAAGATAAATAAGAAACTGAAAGACCAAGAAACAAGCCAAGTAATCCAAAAATAAAAACCAACATTTTACACTCAAAAGGGAGAATAATTAAATCAGGAAAAGAAAATAAAACCCAAGAAAGAAATGAACCCATTACAATACCCATTAATGACAAAAAAATCATTGAAAGTATTATATATATATCCTCAAAATAAAAACAATAAGTTAAAGAACTTTTAACATTAAACATAATATAATAACATAAACGAAAACTGTAACAAACAGTAAGACCAATAGATAAATAAAAAACAAAATAAATAAATAAATTAAAATAATTTATATTCATTAACTCAACAACTATATCCCTTCTATAAAACCCAGAAAAGAAAGGTAATCCACATAAAGATAAATTAGAAATACAAAAACAAGATCTAGTATAAGGAAGAATATTGACTAAACTACCCATAAATCGAATATCCTGAGAACCGCCTACACAATGGATAATTAAACCCGCACATAAAAAAAGCAGAGCCTTAAAAAAAGCATGAGTCAATAAATGAAAAAAAGAACAACAAGAATCACCCATAAAAATAATTCTCATTATTAACCCTAACTGACTTAAAGTAGAAAGAGCAATAATCTTCCTTAAATCAAATTCAAAATTAGCAGAAACACCAGATATAAACATAGTAAGAACAGAAATTAACAAAAATAAAGTAATATCTAAATTAATAAATAAACTTCTAAAACGAATCATCAAATAAACCCCAGCAGTAACCAAGGTAGAAGAATGAACCAAAGCAGAAACAGGAGTAGGAGCAGCCATAGCCGCAGGTAACCAAGAAGAAAAAGGAATCTGCGCACTCCTAGTAAAAGAAGATAAAACAACAAGAAAAGAAAAATAAAATATCCAACTGGATAAATAAAAATTATAATAAATAAAATATCAACTACCAAAACTAAAAAGCAAAGAAGCACTCAAAAGAATAAAAACATCCCCAATACGATTAGTCAAAACAGTTAATATTCCTGAATTGTAAGACTTATAATTCTGAAAATAAATAACTAAACAATAAGAAACCAGACCTAAACCATCTCAACCTAAAAGAATTCTTAATAAATTTGGTCTAATAATTATCAATAATATAGAAAAAATAAATAAAATAACCAAAAAAAGAAAACGAATCCTATTAAAATCTATAGATATATAAGAGTAACTATAAAAAATAACTATAGAGGAAATAAATATAACTCTACCAATAAATAAAAAAGATATATAATCAAAGAGCAAAGTCATAACTACAGAACAAGAATTGAAAGTAATAATATCCCAGTCAATTAAAACTAAATAATCAAAATAAACAAAAAACAAACCCAAAAAATAAAAGATTAACCCTAACACAAATAATAATGAAGAAAACAAAATATATAAATTAATAGATTAAAGGGATTAACCCACCAACAGTACCACAAACTATTATTCTAAATAAACTATTCAATCAATATCAACATAAAAGTAAAACCTCTAAGATTATTCCTTTTGTAAAAACAAAAAAAAAGGAATAATAAAGATCTATAGTCATAAAGATAAAATCTCCCCCTTCAAAAATAAAAAATTCAAAGGGATTAAATGAAAAATTAATAAAAGATACTCACGGATATTATTATAGTTACTTAAATTTATACCTCTATAATTATTACCATGCTGAGTAATAGAAAATAAATAAATTCTGTAACAACATCTTAAAAAAGAAGATAAAACTAATATAGGCGAACAAATAATACTTCAACTAACCAAGCTTATTATTAGAATAATTTCACTTAATAAACTTAAAGTAGGGGGGCTAGGGATATTATTAATTATAACAATAAATATTAATATAGATATACTTGGTATAAATGTTAAAAATCCCTTATTAATTAAAATTATACGACTATGAGTACGCTCATACATAATATTTGCTATAGCAAATATCCCAGAGGAACAAAGACCATGACCTAATATTATAATTAAAGAACCCCATAAACCTAAGCTATTACAAGTTATAATACCCCCAATAACAAGACCTATATGAGAGACTGAAGAATAAGCAATTATTGATTTAATATCAACCTGCATTAGGCATAATAAACCTACAACACAAGAACCAAATAATCTCAAACAAATAAAAACATAATTGTACTTAAAATAATCCAAAAAATAAAAAACACGATATAGGCCATAACCCCCCAACTTCAATAGTACACCCGCTAGAATTATTGACCCCGCTACAGGGGCCTCTACATGAGCCTTGGGCAATCAAAAATGAACAAAAAACATAGGTATTTTAATTAAAAATGCCATAATTAATGACAGATAAATAAAAAAATTAGAATTTAAAGAAATAAGAAAAAAAAATAAAGTCCCATTAACTATATAGATATAAAAAATAGTGATTAACAAAGGCAAAGAAGCAAATAAAGTATAAAAAATAAAATAAAACCCAGCTGAAAACCGTTCAGGCTGATAGCCTCACCCAAAAATCAATAACAAGGTTGGGATCATTCTAGACTCAAAAAATAAATAAAATAAAAAAAGATTAGATGTAAAAAAACTTAAAAACAAGAAAATAATAAGAAGATAAACCAAGAATATAAATAAAGATTTACCCCTTACATTAACTCTAGCTAAAATCATAAGAAAGGTAATCCAAAAAGTTAATAATAACATTCAATAAGAAACTATGTCAATCCCATAATTGTATCTAATAAAGCTATAATAGATATTAATATTATTAATAAAAAGTATAAGGAAACCTCCTAACAAGAGTAACATAAATAAATTTAGATTTTTAATAATAAAGATCAAAAATAATGTTATAAATAAATACTTTATCATAATAAAGAAGAAAGTCTAGATAATATATCATTACCATGACTACGAATTATATTAACCAAAACCCCTAAACCTAATGCACCCTCACATACACAAAAAATTAAATAAACTAAAATAAAGTACAATTCACAGCCAAATATTGATAGGTATAAAAAGAAAGTAAGAAAGTTAACTAAAACTAAATATTCCAAAGTAATTAGTGTAGTAAGCAAATGATCCTTGATCAAACAAAATCTAATAAACCCAATAAAAAATATAATAATTAAACCAAATGTCAAAAGTTTTAATAGTTTAAATAAAAACAATGATTTTGTAAATCATAAATAGAATTTCTTTAAAACTTCAGTAAAGAGAATAAACTCATCTTTAATATCCAAAATTAATATTTTAATAAACTACTTACTGAAATTAAACTTACATTCTTAATAATAATATTTTTGTCAATAATATTTCTATTTAATAAACATCCCCTATTAATAACAATTAATATAATTATATTAACTTTAACAATCGCAGTAATATCAGGATTAATTATAAAATCTTTTTGGTTTTCATACATAATTACCATAATTATACTAAGAGGAATATTAGTTGTATTTATTTATATATCAAGAATTGCATCAAACAAAAAAATAAAGTCTTCCATTAAAATCATTATTATCCCCGCCATCATCTTAATCTTTGAAACTAGATTTATCCAAATTAATGAAATAAATTATACTAATAGAATAAATTTAATTCCATTCTTTAATTCAACTACCCTTATAACTACAATAATATCCGTTATATATTTATTCTTAGCAATAATAACAGTATCTAAAATTGTCTATATTAATGAAGGGCCTATACGAATTAAAAAATAATGAATAAACCTTTACGAAAAACTCACCCACTAATCAAAATCATTAATAATTCACTAATTGATTTACCATCCCCCTCAAGAATTAATTTATGATGAAATATAGGGTCACTATTAGGAATGTGTCTAATAATCCAATTAATTTCTGGCATCTTTTTAGCAATACATTATACAGCGAATATTGAATTAGCATTTAATAGAGTAATCCATATTTGTCGAGATGTTAATAATGGATGATTAATCCGGAATACTCACGCCAACGGTGCATCACTATTCTTCTTATGCCTATACCTTCACATTGGACGAGGAATCTATTATGGATCTTACAAGTTAATTATAACATGAAGAGTGGGAGTAATCCTGTTATTTACAGTAATAGCTACTGCATTTTTAGGATATGTACTACCATGAGGACAAATATCTTTATGAGGAGCCACAGTAATTACCAATTTACTATCAGCAATCCCCTACTTAGGAAATGAAATAGTAAAATGATTATGAGGGGGATTCTCAGTTGATAATGCAACCTTGACCCGATTCTTTGCATTACATTTCGTCTTACCATTTGTAATCACCGCCATAGTAATTATCCATCTAACATTCCTACATCAAACAGGAAGTAATAACCCTCTAGGATTAAACTCAAATTATGATAAAATCCCTTTCCACCCATACTTCTCAGTAAAAGACCTTATAGGTATAATTATAACAATATTTATATTTTCATTATTAATTTTATTAGAGCCCCGAATATTAGGAGATCCAGAAAACTTTATCCCAGCAAATCCAATAGTTACCCCAGTACATATTCAACCCGAGTGATATTTCTTATTTGCATATGCAATTCTACGATCAATTCCAAATAAACTAGGAGGGGTAATAGCAATAGTTATATCTATTCTAATTATTATAATCTTACCTATAACAAATAATAGAAAATTCCAAAGAATAAGATTCTACCCAATTAATAGGTTAATATTCTGATCATTCACAGTTACTATTGGGCTATTAACATGAATTGGTGCACGACCTGCAGAGGAACCATTTATCGAAATAGGACAAATCCTAACAACATTATATTTTTCATACTTTATCATTAACCCAATTACTATTAAACTATGAGATAAAATCAATTAGTTAATTAAACTTTAGATAAGTGTATATTTTGAAAATATAAAAAAATGGTTAAATTCCATTATTAACTTAACTTAATTTAATGAATTACAAAATAATAAAACACAGGAACAAGCAAAAAAAAAGAAAATAGTCCAAAGAAACAGGCAAAAAAACCCTTCAAGTTAGATATATTAATTTATCATAACGAAAGCGTGGTAAAGTACCCCGAACTCAAATAAATCAAAAAACAATAAAAGTACTCTTAAAATAAAAGATTAAAGAATAAAAATCTCCCCCCAAGAAAATAATAGAAGTTAATACACTAATAAAAATAATATTTAAATATTCAGATAAAAAAATAAAAGAAAATCCCGCACCTCTATACTCGACATTAAATCCTCTTACTAGCTCTCTCTCTCCTTCAGCAAAATCAAAAGGTGAACGATTAACCTCAGCCAAACATGAAGAAAGTCAACAAAAAAATAAGGGGAAAGAAAATAATAAAAACCAAACTTCATAAGAATAAAATAAATTAAAAGAAAATCCAAAAACAAAAATAAAATAGCATAGTAAAACCAATGATATTCTCACTTCATAAGAAATAGTTTGAGCAACAGCTCGCAAACACCCTAAAAGAGCATAGTTAGAATTAGAAGATCAACCGGAAAGCAAAAGGCCGTAAACAGATAAACCACTACAACACAAAAAAAACAAGAAAGCTAAATCAAAAGAACAAACATTAAAAACAAAAGGAAATAATAATCAAAGAATAAAAGACAAAAAAAGTATAAAAATAGGAGAAATATAATAAATAAAAAAATTAGACAAGTAAGGAAATGACTGCTCCCTAAAAAATAACTTCAACCCATCAGAAAAAGGCTGTAAAAGACCTAAAAACCCCAGCTTATTAGGGCCTTTACGAAATTGGATATAACCTAAAATCTTACGCTCAAATAAAGTAACAAAACCTACAGAAACTAAAACCGAAATAAATAAAATCAAATAAATTAATAAAAATATTACTATTTGTAATAAAAATTACTTAAATAAATTCTAAATTTAATGCACTAATCTGCCAAAATAGTTAATATGAATCATAAAAAAACAACTATTGCAATTTCCTGGTCCTTTCGTACTAAGAAAATTCATGCCATTTGTAGATAGAAACCAACCTGGCTCACGCCGGTCTGAACTCAGATCATGTAAAGATTTAAAGGTCGAACAGACCTAAAGATTTAACTTCTACACCAAACCTAAACTTTAATCCAACATCGAGGTCGCAAACTCCTTCATAGATATGAACTCCCCAAAAGAATTACGCTGTTATCCCTAAGGTAATTTAATCTTATAATCAATAAATAAAGGATCAATTAAAACTTAAATCAAAGATAATAAATAAAAAATTGTTAAAAAAAAATTTCTATCACCCCAACAAAATATACCATAAAATGAAACCATATTAAATCTAAAAAATTACATAATATATGTGTATAAAATTCTATAGGGTCTTCTCGTCTAACAAAAAAATCTTAGCTTTTTAACTAAGAAATTAAATTAATAAAATTTAAGCTAAGAAAGCTTATTCCTCGTCCAACCATTCATTCCAGCCCTCAATTAAAAGACAAGTGATTATGCTACCTTCGCACAGTTAAAATACTGCGGCTATTAAATAAAATCATTGAGCAGGTTAAACCTTAAATTTATAAACTAAAGGACATGTTTTTGTTAAACAGGCGAGAATAAAATTTGCCGAATTACAAAGCTTAAATTATAAAAACTACTAATTCTATCATTATTACAAGGTATAAAAAAATAAAACCCTAAATTTAGTAAAATACTAAACATTAAATCTAAATAAATAATTAATTAAAATTAACTATAACGAAATAAAATGATGGCTGTTAATAAGCCTACCTATATTAAAATTAAAAACAAGTTATAAATATGAACTCAAGATTATCCCCAAGAACATTAAGGAATATTAAAAAAATAAATTAATTTATATATATTCAATTAAACCTATGAATTAAATTCAATTACTAAATAACCAGATATAATAAGATGAATAACATATAATTACAATCAAATTTATTAAAAATAATTTTATCACATTAAAAATCATAAATAGATAGCTCCTTAAATTTCGGGAAAATTATAAATAAATAAAATAAATAAATAAACCCTGATACAAAAGGTACTACAAAAAAGTATACTTAAATAAAATTAATGAATATAACCCTTACGGTACACTAAACTATAATAAAAAGAATAAATTCAATAAACTCATACTAAAAAAATAAATTATTTTTATTAAATAAAAAGAAATAAACAATAAATAATAATATAAAAGTTAAATCAGACTAGATTGAATTGCACAAACTATATATTATTGTAAATAATACATCCCCTAAGGATAGCCTGAATAATCAAACCCCAACTTCCGATAGGATTACTTTGTTACGACTTATCTCACTTTATATAGATGAGAGTGACGGGCGATATGTACATAATCTAGAGCCAAAAATCAGTATAAAAAATTATTTACACTTACAATCAAATCCTAATTCATAAAAATAATAAATTAAAATTTAATCCTATTAATAACATTAAATGTAACCCATTTCAACCTCCAATATAATTGCACCTTGACTTGATATAAAATAAATAAATATTAAAAGAAAATATTCTAATAAAACATTCATTAAAATTAACAGAGGTATACAAACTAAAATTAAAGACAACAATAACGTGGATTATCAATTAAAGAACAGGTTCCTCTGAAAAGATTAAATCACCGCCAAAACTTTTTAATTTAAAGAACTTAACTAATAATACCAAGATTAAAAATTACAGTAAACAATAATAGGGTATCTAATCCTAGTTTATAAATAAACTTTCTTATAATAATAAACCAAAGAATTAAAAAAATTAAAAATTTCACCTAATAAAATATGTATAATCCTTAAATAAACTAAATAATAAAAATCAATAAAATTAACAAGAACTAGATGTATAACCGCATATGCTGGCACAACTTTATATAGTTCAATAAAAATTTAAGCTAAATCTAACTAAAATTAAATGTATAAAATTAAAAACTGCAACTAATAAATAAATATAATCATTAAGACAATAAACAAATCACAAAAAACTTAACATATAAAACCAAAAATTAAGCTAATTCAATTATAATAAGATTAATTATATTAAC